CATGCCCCCATTGCCACGGCTGTAGATATAGGTCTTTTGAGAATACGGCTAAAAGATCGATGGTTAACGGTAGCTCTTATGGGCGGTTTTGCTAGAATAAGTAATAATGAGATCACCGTTTTAGGAAATGGTGCGGAAATTAGTACTGACATTGATCCACAAGAAGCTCAACAAACTCTTGAAATAGCTGAAGCTAACTTGAGTAAAGCTGAGGGTAAGAGACAAGCAATTGAGGCAAATCTAGCTCTCAGACGAGCTAGGACACGAGTAGAAGCTGTCAAAGTAATTTCCTCTTAGTAGTCAATACATTCAATCAAAATAAAAAGATTTCTTTATTATATACTACACACTACATCTTGATTTCACAAATTGACCACAATGAAGTCTAATTTGATTAATCTGATGATAAGCTGGATGATAAGAACATAACGAAAAAAAGAGGATGAGTAGAAAAACTTATTAGATACCATGGAATTCGGTATCTAATAAGTTCTACCTACTATTGGATTTGAACCAATGACTCCTGCCGTATGAAAGCAATACTCTAACCACTGGGTTAAGTAGGTCATTTATCACCACAAAAAGGGTCTCCATCACTTTGATGGATTATAGGTCAAATATGTTTTCTAAGCAATATTAATCTTTTACCAGTAAACATAAACAGATCAGAGAGTTATCATGTGAGATTATGGGATACCCTTCTTGACAAGAAATTATCTCTATATTAAAATGGTTATGACAAGGGCTATAGCTCAGTTAGGTAGAGCACCTCGTTTACACGTGCGCCAATGTTTTTCAAAGGAGCTCATTATGCAATGACCATAATTGATCTTTTTGAACAGTCGATGTCTTACTCCGTAGATTCGAGAGAACAAGAGAAAAATAGCCTGACAAATTTGGTTTGGTCCGGTTCAAGTGTGAATTCCGGTGCTAAATCAAATAGAACCTGCCATTATAAGGTAAATGCTCAGCCCATTCAATGCCAGGCATAATGAGTATAAGGATCTCAAAAGAACCTCTTTTCGTCCTATGAGCTTTGAGGTGTATGAAGTCTCATATTTTACTCTTGCAGCGGAGCGATAGAGACTGCATTTCATTTAGGTTGATCTAGGCCGAAGGCAGACCTAAATAAAGGTCACCCCCTTCTTTGAAACACTTTGGTATTGCTCCTAGATCAGGATACAAATAATGAATCAGAGCACATGGAGCCATCTCAATATCTTCTTATCTTCCTCTAAAGAAAACTATGGTGGACTAACTGATTTTTACATCGGTTGATGAAAGAGCCCAATGCAACAAAATGCATGTTGGGTCTTTGAAACAGTTCGAATCATTTCGATAATAATAAGTTTCTCTGTTTTACCGAGAAGGTCTACGGTTCGAGTCCGTATAGCCCTAATACATTTCATTTTTCTTTTGTATAGTAATTTGAGTAGTAGTAGGAACAATAAAATAAACACAATAATTCATTCCAACGGACCTAATTGGTCTTTGTCAAATCTCGGATCAAATACCCATCTCTCTTCATCCACTTTCATGAAGAAATTACATATGTTCTTTATCATCTTTTTAATTTGAATTTCTTCTTTACTATATTACTCTTACTATAGTATATTACTCTAATTACTATCTAGAATTATTCTAAGTTAATAGAAGATAGGGAATTCTTTACTTTGACTTTCTATTTATAAGATATAAGATCAATATGAAATAGAAAAAATATATATAAGATTCTATAAGATAATAAGTATAAACTAAGTATAAGAATAAGTAAAATAGAAAAGAAAAATAACTAAGTAAACTAAGTCTAAGAGCATTCTATATTACACATCACATATAGAAAGAGAATTGAAAAAAGGAGAAAAAAAAAAGAAAAAGAGAAGTGGGATGACATTAGATGAATTTTGAAACAAGGTATGTCCTATAGCAAAAAAACTCTCAACTATGCGGATCAAAAATCTTTTCTTGTTTCATCTAAAAAGTTCTATATGATTTTCAAATTCCAATTCAAATGGAATAATTCAACCTATTCCACATTCATAGTTTTCTGTTTCTATTTCACGAATATGATATTTTCTGGGCATTCCTAATAATATCATATCAAGCGTTATTCCTATCTTGACATTTGTCATTTATGGGATTTTAGGGAAGGTCCAGAAAAGTTTACTAGTTATGAATCAGGTAGAGAACCAATGGGGATGCTTGGGTACAATCCCGAAATTGCTATTACATGTTTGCTCTCTTTTTTGTTTTTTTTGCTGTTGAAACGGTCTTTCATTATCCATGGACAATGAGCTTTGATGTATTGGGTGTATCTGTATTTATAGAAGCTTATAAGCTTTCATTCCCAATTGTGGGTTCAGTTTATGCATGGCGAAAAGGAGCGTTGGAATGGTCTTAGCTGAATATTTAGACAATCAAAAGAAAAGGGAAGGAAAGGATGACATTGAAACATTTCTGAATTTGGTTGAGTTTCCATTACTTAACCAAAGAACCCCAATTTAATTATTTCAACTACATCGAATGATCTCTCGAATTGGTCAAGACTTTCCAGTTTATGGCCGCTTATCTATGGTACCAGTTGTTTTTTCATTTAAATTTCTTCATTAATAGGCTCGCAATTCGACTTTGATCATTATGGGTTGGTGCCAAGATATAGAACTGTATATCAACAGGAAAATTGATGTTTTACTACTAATCACAAGTTTTACCTTCGACACAGTACTCAGACTGGAAATTATGATCAAGGATTACTCTATAAATCACCATCTACTTCAGAGATACCTTTTGGATTTGAAATCTTTTTCAAATCCAATCTTCCTACGAATTTGTGAATCAGGCAGGGTTTCTTTGTACAAAATAAGAAACAGCGGTTAATCATTAAAAATTGAATCGGTCAATGTTAAATATTCATACAAATAGAAATGTGTGAGAGATGAAGAAGATGCAGGTTTATTTATCTGATTGGCTAGTCAAGCATTAGTTAATTCATAGATCTTTAATTCCCGAATTCGCGAGGATTGGAATTCCATTGCTGTCATTTCATATGTATTTCATATGTATATGGTTACAATTATTTACGCTCCCAGTGTGCCTATGATACCAGGCGGATAGTGTGTATCACCTTACGAAAATACGTTATGGTATAGATAAACCAGAAGAGGTATGCATAAAAGTATTTGCTCTCAGGAGTAATCCTCAAACCCCGTCAGTTTTCTGGATTTGAAGAAGTGCTGATTTTCAGGAACGGAAATATTATGATATGATATATTGGATGATATATTGGTAATTTCTTATAAGAATCATCAAACGTATCTTCATGCCTGAAAGTTGGATAGGCTGGCCTTTAAATAAAGACTATATTACGTCCAATTTCTATGAAATTTAAGATGATCATTGATTGAAATTGAAACGAAATCTGGAGTCGTGTCCTATAAGTAAAATAAGGAAAAAAGGGGTTTTTTATCATTCAACGAGCATCTTGGTATTCCTCTTCTATAGGAAAAACAAAAAAAGTAACTGGACTTTCATTCGTATTGCGGAGGGACTAAAAAAAAGAGAGAAAAAAATGAAAAAGAAAGTAAAGAATATCTATTCCGATCCGTCTTAATGAATTAATTTCATTTGTATGAGGTATTAATAAAGATCTATCCGATACATTATTCACGTGTCAGGAACCAGATTTGAACTGGTGACACGAGGATTTTCAGTCCTCTGCTCTACCAACTGAGCTATCCCGACCATTTCCCGTGCATCATCCTAGCAGAGTACTTCTATCTATGTCAATGAAAAGAATTAAAAAAAAAATCTTAACAAATTGGCTCTAGCCCCTGAAATTCTTGGATCTTCAAAAAGAAGACTTTTTTTTTTGTAAATGTAAGGAAAAAGATATAGACTATGAATGATTCAATAACGGAGATTCCTTGAACATATATCTTCATATCGTATTATACAAAACAAATGAGATTGGATTGGAAAAAGATACGAGGATTTAGATTCGGATCCATTTGTGAAAGAACAGAGTGAATAAAATGAGAAAGATATTTCATTTTGTTTAAACTGAGTCACTAATGAAAAAAAATGAATAACAGAGGATGAGGATAAATAAAGAGCGAGGAAGTAAAATGGGCTTTTTATTGGGGATAGAGGGACTTGAACCCTCACGATTTAAAAATTCGACGGATTTTCCTCTTACTATAAATTTCATTGTTGTCGGTATTGACATGTAAAATGGGACTCTCTCTTTATTCTCGTCCGATTAAATTTCAAAAGATCTATCAAAAATTATGGAATGAATAATTTGATTATTGAATATTTGAATTCTATTCTTTTTTCAACTTCAATTGGAATTGATTCACAATAACTCTTCAATTTTTCATATATCTTTTTGATCTCTATCATTCTAATGAAAAAAGAATAGAAATATAGGGTTTCTTATAAATCCTTATCTCATACTATTATATTACTCATATTAAGAATATAATATTAATAGAAAGAAAGAGAAGATTTCTATTTTCATATATAAATTTTAAAATTCATATCTAAATATATAGAGATATAGAGATACAGAATAGAATTCGATATAAGATTTGGGTTGTGATTAATCGTTTGCTATGTCAGTATGTATACGTATGTCTTAGGTATATAAGACGTATCCTTTCTGTCATTTCGATAGAAGTCTTTTAGCTACTAACGTAACGTAATCAATTTCATTTGTTAGAACAGCTTCCATTGAGTCTCTGCACCTATCCCCTTTTTATTCTCATTTTCCATCGTTTTTTCTCTCGAAACAAAGATTTGGCTCAGGATTGCCCTTTTTTAGTTCCAGGGTTTCTCTGAATTTGGAAGTTACCACTTAGCAGGTTTCCATACCAAGGCTCAATCCAATCAAGTCCGTAGCGTCTACCAATTTCGCCATATCCCCCTTTCCTTTGAGCCTTTGAGACAAGGATCCAGCTGTAATTCCATCCACCTCTTTCATTTATCTTGGCACTATTGAATCCATTAGGTAATGATTCCTATATTGAAAAAGTGTATGCTGTTATTTTATTTTTTTCCTCTATTCTATACTATTCTATATTATATCATTATATCATTTCATCTATAAACCCTATTTTTTCAATATAAAATGATTTTATCATTGATCTATCCGCAATTCAATATGGATAGATATATACCACATATATATATATGCCTTTCCTCCTCCTTCATTTTTACAGTGTAGTTTTGAATAGTGGAACGGTCGATATTCATTCTTATTTTTTTTTTCATTTCGAATTCTAATTTCATTGATATTTTCTTTTCATATTTCATATATATGAATATGGAATTGAATTTAGATTTCTATTTAGATATCTAATTTATCTAGATCTAAATAGTTTTCTTTTCTATTTTCTAAATAGAATCTAAAATATATAACTAATATTTAATAAATAGAAGAAATTGAAAGAATCAATAAATAAAAGAAAAAAAGAATAAGAATCAATAGGAAATAGCTAAGATTCGATAGTTTCCTGTATTCCTATACACTATTGCTCTTATATCCGCCCGCTTAGCTCAGAGGTTAGAGCATCGCATTTGTAATGCGATGGTCATCGGTTCGATTCCGATAGCCGGCTCTTTTTTTTATCTATTTTTTTATTTACATGATTGAAAATCTCTACTCTCGCTTTCTCTAAATGTCGGATCACCAATCTATTATGTCATGATAACTTGCAGCTATAGCTATAAAGAAAAAAGTTGACTAGAACAATTAGATCTCTACAGAAGAAATTGGAAAACGTAACCTTTGCTTGAATTTCCTATATATACAAAAAATCCGAATATTGATAAAATTTAATTGATCAAATTTATTTTATTCTGTTTTGTAGGACTTTAGTAAATTGAGTTTTGCTTTGCTGATCCTTTAGTTCAGTCTGATTTTATATTTTTTTGTCAAAGAAAAGTGAATCAAAAAGGAGCCTTTCTATGTCTCGTTACCGAGGACCTCGTTTCAAAAAAATACGCCGGCTGGGGGTTTTACCAGGACTAACTAGTAAAAGACCCAGATCCAGAAGTGATCTTCAAACCCAATTGCGCTCTGGAAAAAGATCACAATATCGTATTCGTTTAGAAGAGAAACAGAAATTGCGTTTTCATTATGGTCTGACAGAACGACAATTACTTAAATATGTGCATATTGCTGGAAAAGCCAAAGGGTCAACAGGCCAGGTTTTACTACAACTACTCGAGATGCGTTTGGATAACATCCTTTTTCGATTAGGTATGGCTTCGACCATTCCAGGAGCCAGACAATTAGTTAACCATAGACACATTTTAGTTAATGGTGGTATAGTGGATATACCAAGTTATCGTTGCAAACCCCGAGATATTATTACTACGAAGGATAAAGAAAGATCTAAAACTCTGATTCAAAATCATCTTGTTTCATCCCCCCGCGGGGAATTGCCAAACCATTTGACTATTGACTCCTTACAATATAAAGGATTTGTAAATCAAATAATAGATAGTAAATGGATCGGTCTGAAAATAAATGAGTTATTGGTCGTAGAATATTATTCCCGTCAGACTTGATTCTAACGAAAAGAAAAAAGCAAGGTTCATACCAATTTTGACTCCTTTCGCTGAAGTAAATAGAGTACCTCGTACCCTGTCTCATTCACGTATCAAAAAAGGATCGGCAATAGGATTCTTTTGATTTTTTTCTTCTTTTCAATATCAAGACGATATTTCTATTTGTATTTTCGCAGGTATTAATTAGGGATAGATAATGTCTATTAAATAAGGCGTTCAAATAATGATATCAATTCTTATTTTCTTTGATACATTGTAGTAGGTAACGTTGATGAATGAAAAGAAACGGAGAGAGAGGGATTCGAACCCTCGGTAAACAAAAGTCTACATAGCAGTTCCAATGCTACGCCTTGAACCACTCGGCCATCTCTCCTACAGAATGTTATTCTTGACCAAAATCCGAATGAATAGCGAGTCCTTCATCTTAATTATCTGAATTGTAGTACATGTATGACCGCCCGATGCGATGGTTCCATAAAAAAAAATTTCTTTTTCAATTTCATATTTATCAACAACAACTTTTTTCATCAGCTAACCCATGAAATTCATGAATCGTCCGATGAATCTTTTTATTTCAACTATTTCATTTCATCTTTGTCCAAAAGAGAGACACCAAATTTTTTCCAATAAGTCTGTTTTTATGTTATTTTGTACTGTACAATTCCTTTTTTGTGGGATCGTTTTACCCGAAAGGGGATGAGAAGAATTATAGAATGAATTGCTAATTATGCCTAGATCTCGAATAAATGGAAATTTTATTGATAAGACCTCTTCAATTGTAGCCAATATTTTATTACGAATAATTCCGACAACTTCAGGAGAAAAAAAGGCATTTACCTATTACAGAGATGGTGCGATTTGATTTTTTCTTTTTTTTTTTTACCCCTCAGTTTTACGAGAAAAGAACGTAGTTAGGAATAGAAAAAA